CTAACATTAAGAACTTTTCATACCGGTGGCGTATTTACAGGGGGCACTGCAGAACATGTACGAGCCCTTTCTAATGGGAAAATAAAATTCAACGAGGATTTGGTTCATCCCACGCGCACACGTCACGGACATCCTGCTTTTCTATGTTCGATCGACTTGGATGTAATTATTGAGAGTGAAGCTATTATGCATAATGTGACTATTCCACCAAAAAGTTTTCTTTTAATTCAAAATAATCAATATGTCGAATCGGAACAAGTGATTGCTGAGATTCAGGCGGGAGCATACACTTTGAATTTTAAAGAGAGGGTTCGAAAACATATCTATTCTGATTCAGAGGGAGAAATGCACTGGAGTACTGATGTGTACCATGTACCCGAATTTACATATAGTAATGTACATCTCTTGCCAAAAACAAGTCATTTATGGATATTATCGGGAGGTTCATGCAGATCTAATGTAGTTGCTTTTTCACTCTACAGGGATCAAGATCAAATGAATATTCATTCTCTTTCTCTTTATGTCGAACGAAGGGAGATTTCTAGCCTCTCGCTCTCGGTGAATAATGATCAAGCGAGACAAAAATTGTTTCGTTCTTATTTTTCTGCTAAAAAAGAAGTTGGAATTCGTGAGATGTCTGATTATTCGGGATTTAATAGAATCATAGGTACTGGCCATTGGAATCTAATACACCCTGCAATTCTGCACGCAAATTCGGATTTATTGGCAAAAAGGCAAAGAAATCGATTTCTTATTCCATTCCACTCGATTCAAGAACAAGAGAAAGAGCTAATGCCCCATTCAGGTATCTCGATTGAAATACCCATAGGGGGTATTTTCCGTCGAAATAGTATTCTTGCTTATTTCGACGATCCTCGATACAGACGAAAGAGTTCCGGAATTAATAAATATGGGACTCTGGGAGCGCATTCAATCGTCAAAAAAGAGGACTTGATTGAGTATCGAGGACTCAAAAAAATTAAGAAAAAATACCAAATGGAAATAGATCGCCTTTTTTTCATTCCCGAGGAAGTGCATATTTTTCCCGAATCTTCTTACCTAATGGTACGGAATAATAGTATCATTGGAGCAGATACACGAATCACTTTAAATAGAAGAAGCCGAGTGGGCGGATTGGTCCGAATGGAGAGAAAAAAAGGGGAGATTGAACTAAAAATATTTTCGGGAGATATCCATTTTCCCGGAGAGATAGATAAGATATCCCGACACAGTGGTATCTTGATACCGCCAGACAGGGAAAAAAAAGAACTTAAGGAGACCACTAAGGAATCAAAAAAATTGAAAAAATGGATCTATGTTCAACGGATCACACCTACCAAAAAAAAGTATTTTGTTTTGGTTCGACCCGTAGTCACATATGAAATAGCGGACGGTATAAATTTAGCAACATTCTTCCCCCAGGATCCCCTGCGGGAAAAGGATAATATGCAATTTCGAGTTGTCAATTATGTCCTTTATGGGAACGGCAAAACTGCTCGGGGAATTCCTGCTACAAGTATTCAATTAGTTCGGACGTGTTTAGTGTTGAATTGGGACCAAGACAAAAAAAGTTCTTCTGTCGAAGAGGTTTGTGCTTCCTTTGTTGAAGTACGTACAAATGGTCTGCTGCGCGATTTCTTAAGAATCAACTTAGTAAAATCCCAAATTTTATATATCAGAAAAAGGAATCATCCGTCAGGTTCAGGATTGATCTCCGATAATGGTTCTGTTCGCACCAATAGCAATCCGTTTTATTCCGTTTTTGGCAAGGCGGGGGTTGGACAATCACTTAGCCAAAATCAAGGAACTATTCGTACGTTGTTGAATAGAAATAAGGAATGCCAATCTTTGATAATTTTGTCATCATCTAATTATTTTCGGATGGGTCCATTGAACGATGTAAAATATCCCAATGTGATAAAACAATCAATTACAATTCAAAAGGATTCTCTAACTCCAATTAGGAATTCGTTGGGACCTTTAGGAACAGTCCTTCAAATTGCAAATTTTTATTCATTTTACTATTTAAAAACTCATAATCATCACTCGGTAACTAAATATTTGAAACTTGACAATTTTAAACAGCCTTGTCAAGTACTTAACTATTATTTAATGGATGAAAAGGGGGAAATTTATAATCCTGATACAGACAGTAAGATCATTTTGAATCCATTTAATTTGAATTGGTATTTTCTCCATCATAATTATTGTGAGGAAATGTCCCCGATAATTAATCTTGGGCAGTTTCTTTGTGAAAATGTATGTATAACCAAAAATGGACCACACCTAAAATCGGGTCAAGTTTTAATTGTTAAAGTTAACTCTGTAATAATACGATCAGCTAAGCCTTATTTGGCTACCCCTGGAGCAACGGTTCATGGGCATTATGGGGAAATCTTTTACGAAGGGGATCCATTAGTTACATTTATATATGAAAAATCGAGATCCGGTGATATAACGCAGGGTCTTCCAAAAGTAGAACAAGTGTTAGAAGTGCGTTCGCTTGATTCAATATCGATGAACCTAGAAAAGAGAGTTGAGGGTTGGAACGGGCGTATAACAAGAATTCTTGGGATTCCTTGGGGATTCTTGATTGGTGCTGAGCTAACTATAGTGCAAAGTCGTATCTCTTTGGTTAATAAGATCCAAAGGGTTTATCGATCGCAGGGGGTACAGATCCATAATAGGCATATAGAAATTATTGTACGTCAAATAACATCAAAAGTCTTGGTTTCAGAAGATGGAATGTCTAATATTTTTTTACCCGGCGAACTGATTGGATTGTTACGAGCGGAACGAACGGGGCGCGCTTTGGAAGAAGTGATCGGTTATCGAGCTATCTTATTGGGAATAACGAGAGCATCTCTGAATACTCAAAGTTTTATATCCGAAGCAAGTTTTCAAGAAACCACACGCGTTTTAGCAAAAGCAGCTCTCCGAGGTCGTATCGATTGGTTGAAAGGACTGAAGGAAAACGTTGTTCTGGGGGGGATAATACCCGTTGGTACCGGATTCAAAGGATTAGTGCACTGTTCAAGGCAGCATAACACCATTCTTTTGGAAAGACAAAAACAAACAGGGAATTTTTTCGGGGGGGAAATGAGAGATATTTTCTTACACCACAGACAATTATTTGACTCTTGCATTTCAACGACTTTCCATGATACATCAGAGTAATTGCTTAGAGGGTTTAATGAGTCCTAGGAGTGTATTCTTTTAACTATTTGTGATCGTTTTATTTCTTAATGGTAAGAAAAAAAGGATAATAATGAATAGAAAGTAATGAAGGGCCTGGGTCGTGTATCAACGGTCAATCTCTGGTAGAGAGAAGGTTCCCTCGGAACAATTATTTATTTCAGGGCGCCTCGTCTCTTAAAAAAAAAAGAGGAAGTGGGTGAGAAATGGCAAGAAGATATTGGAACATCCATTTGGAAGAGATGATGGAAGCAGGAATTCATTTTGGTCATGGTACTCGGAAATGGAATCCTAGAATGGCACCTTATATATCTGCAAAACACAAAGGTATTCATATTACAAATCTTACTCGAACTGCTCGTTTTTTATCAGAAGCTTGTGATTTAGTTTTTGATGCAGCAAGTAGGGGAAAACTATTCTTAATTGTTGGTACTAAAAATAAAGCTGCTGATTCAGTCGCCCGAGCTGCACTAAAGGCTCGGTGTCATTATGTTAATAAAAAATGGCTCGGTGGTATGTTAACGAATTGGTCCACTACAGAAACGAGACTTCACAAGTTCAGGGATTTGAGAACGGAACAAAAAAGGGGGAGACTTGACAGTCTTCCCAAAAGGGATGCCGCTATTTTGAAAAGACAATTATCACGCCTGCAAACGTATCTGGGCGGGATTAAATATATGACGAGGGTACCCGATATTGTAATCATCATTGATCAGCACGAAGAATATAGGGCTCTTCGAGAATGTATCACTTTGGGAATTCCAACAATTTGTTTAATCGATACAAATTGTGACCCCGATCTCGCAGATATTTCCATTCCAGCAAACGATGATGCTATAGCTTCAATCCGACTAATTCTTAACAAATTAGTATTCGCAATTTGTGAGGGTCGCTCTAGCTATATACAAAATCGTTGATTAATAATAAGACAAATAAATTATTTTGGTAACTCCATGGATTTTATGTAATTAGCAGATATTCAAAATATACAATTCAAGTAGACAAGTCGAAAAGAAGATGGTTGAATCAAAATAATTCCTTTTAAATTTCTATTTCGGTCAGAGGGCAATATGAATGTTCTATCATGTTCCATCAACACACTAAAGGGGTTATACGATATATCCGGCGTGGAAGTAGGCCAACATTTCTATTGGCAAATAGGCGGGTTCCAAGTCCATGCCCAAGTACTTATTACTTCTTGGGTTGTAATTGCTATCTTATTAGGTTCAGCCTTTATAGCCGTTCGGAATCCACAAACCGTTCCGACTGCCAGTCAAAATTTCTTCGAATATGTCCTTGAATTCATTCGAGACGTGAGCAAAACTCAGATTGGAGAAGAATATGGCCCGTGGGTTCCCTTTATTGGAACTATGTTTCTTTTTATTTTTGTTTCGAATTGGTCAGGTGCTCTTTTACCTTGGAAAATCATAGAGTTACCTCATGGGGAGTTAGCCGCACCCACGAATGATATAAATACTACCGTTGCTTTAGCTTTGCTCACGTCAATAGCATACTTCTATGCAGGTCTTTCCAAAAAGGGATTAGGTTATTTCAGTAAATACATTCAACCGACTCCAATTCTTTTACCCATTAACATTTTAGAAGATTTCACAAAACCCTTATCACTTAGTTTTCGACTTTTCGGGAATATATTAGCCGATGAATTAGTAGTCGTTGTTCTTGTTTCTTTAGTCCCTTTAGTTGTTCCTATACCTGTTATGTTCCTTGGATTATTTACAAGCGGTATTCAAGCTCTTATTTTTGCAACTTTAGCTGCGGCTTATATAGGCGAATCTATGGAGGGACATCATTGACTCGTTTTTGAAATTGTCTTTTTTTTTTTGTAGCTTCGAACAAGGCAATCTATGCGTAACTCAAGATAATCGACTTAGGAAACATACATATACAAACCTAAATCGACAAATACAGAATATACGACCAAGAGTCGTATAAACAAAAATTACGATATTGGGGAATTTTAGGAAAAAGATCCTTTTGATCTCTTTCCTAAAATCCCTCTTTGTCCTTATTATATCATACCCCCACCAACTAATATTCTCTTTATATTGTTTTGTTCATTTTTGTTCATTCAATTCCAATAGCAATGAATAAAAATTCTTATAGTATAACAATACCAGGCAGGTGATTAAAAAAAAGAAAAAAACAATGCTTTCTAATTTCTAAAACGATTCTCCTTTTAGTTGATTTTAGTCAATTCTTCAATTCAACGATTGAAAAAAAAAAAAAGAAAATATAATAAATAAGAAATTGCATGGCCGTACCTCAATCAAATACTTATATTTAGTTCTATTCAATGATTCGCCCCAATGAATTTGTCTATTTCGATTGTAGCCATGTTAGATAATGATAAATAAAAGGAATAGAAAAAATTCTAAAAAATGAAAGTCATAAAAAACGGGGTGATTTGGCGAGGGGGGCATATTTAGGTATATGGAATCAAATGCCAACTCTTGTGGATTTCTTGAAAAGGGGTTCTAGAATACGATTGACTTTAAGAGACGAATAATACTTTGAATCTAAGATATGAATAGTTGGTTTACGTTATGGAAGAAAGACATGTATATGGGATATTAGATATTGCTAGTTATATATGAACTAAAGATATATCTAATCTGCCCTACTCTTGTGACTATTGTGAATTTCGATAAGGATTCCAATAGAAATTGTTTGATTTCGTCTTTGCTTTGACTGGGAATTGCATCAATAAAAAAAAGAGATTAAATAAAGAAAACGAACGAATAATTCAAAAAAGGGTCCCGAAAAAAGAAATGAAAGAATAAAAGTAAAAGTTGTATGGATTCGCAAAAATCCTGTGTTGTGCCCGCGGATCGGAACTAAAAAAGAGATATCAAAATAGTTTTGATGGTTCAATAATAATATTATTATTACTCCAATTCGGAGTTCTTAGTTACTTCGGCTGGGTGAATCCTAGTGACGGAATAATTAAGTCATAATTCATTGGACGATTGTATCATTAACGATTTCTTTAGTTTTTCTTTATTTTAGTGCGAGGAACTTATCATGAATCCACTGATTTCTGCCGCTTCCGTTATTGCCGCTGGGTTGGCTGTTGGGCTTGCTTCTATTGGACCTGGAGTTGGTCAAGGTACTGCTGCGGGCCAAGCAGTAGAGGGGATTGCGAGACAACCCGAAGCGGAGGGAAAAATACGAGGTACTTTATTGCTTAGTCTGGCTTTTATGGAAGCTTTAACAATTTATGGACTGGTTGTAGCATTAGCGCTTTTATTTGCGAATCCTTTTGTTTAATCCTATAAATAGGAAAGGGGATTGACTTCTTTTTTTTTTTTAGTCTATCTAAAAGAGGAGATCATATGAAAAATGTAACCGATTCTTTCCTTTCTTTGGTTCACTGGCCATTCGCCGGGAGTTTCGGGTTTAATACCAATATTTTAGCAACAAATCCAATAAATCTAAGTGTAGTGATTGGTGTATTGATCTTTTTTGGAAAGGGAGTGTGTGCGAGTTGTTTATTTCAAGAATAAGTTGGACCCAACCAGCTGCACTTTTTTTTTTCGTTATTGTTATAACTAAGGACCAAAGGGAAAAGGGTGCATGATTCCGCGAATTACTTCTGAATCAATTTCAAATCATATTTAAGAACCATAGCATTTCGTGATTTGTTGGTAAATCTATTTTGATTCTCTATGAAACAAACCAATAATGTGGGACCATTAACATGGTTAAAGCTAAAGTTTGAAGTCCAGACAAAGCACCGTACTCTTTCTACTACTATGTTTTACTATAGAATAGAAATGTTTTCAAAATGAATAATTAATAATAAAAATTGGAATTTTTTTTTTCGATATAAAACACTCATGTTGATAAAAAGATTTGAGCCTTTTAGCGGTATTGGAAATTTGATTGGAAAATATTGGAAAAATTGGTATTTCAAACAACCCCTTTTTGTGCTGAATCGATGGCCTATGTATAAAGTAAGAAGAATTCTTTGGATTTGAATAAAAAAAGAAACAACTTTGCTGACAATTATCTATTTTGATTCGGTCAGAAGAGTCCTCAAAAATTCCGGTCTTGGATTAGGATCAGCCGCAAGATTCATTTTTGAATATGAATAGAGAAGAGGGAGAGGATAGGCTCATTCCATTAAAAAAGATATGGGAATCCCCCCATACATAAGTAGTTGATGTAATTGAGTGTGAGAGCCAAATGAATCGAAAAATTCATGTTTGGTTCGGGAAGGGATCATGGAAATTTTGGGATGAATGGAAAAATAATCTACTTTCATTAAGTGATTTATTAGATAAT